AAGTAAAAATATGCATTTTCCTTATAAGCTAAGATCACTCGTCGGTTTAAAATACTAAAAAAAAAAGTAAAACAAAAAAAAAGGAATTCGTCGATACAATAAAAAAGGATTCAAATAGAAAGAAACGGTTTTGTAATTTTCTCCCATATTGCTATTCATTTTTTAATGAAGTTAAAAAACAACTATTATTACTTTTTTTTTTAATATATTAAAAATATATTAATAATCTTATATTATATATATATTAAGATATATGGTGGTTATTACTTTACTCAACTCAAGAGTTGCTCAATGAATCTGTTGATTCGAAATTTGGAGATGGGTAGATGTCACAAATGATGAGTTGATTTCTTAACTATGTTACTCTGTTTTTGTTAGACTTGCCATCTAGAATAATGGATGAATCAAAAACTTTCAATTGGTATTTTTGTTTATCCTCCTATCTTTGCTTTTCAAAATTGAAATTTAGGGAAGTGCTTTCGAAACATATGTATAAAAAGAACATATTTCATTTAGTCTCTTCATGCTTACTATAACTAGTTATTTCGGTTTTCTACTAGTAGCTTTGACTATAACCTCAGCTTTATTTATCGGTTTGAACAAGATACGACTTATTTGAAATTAATTGAATGAACAATTCAGGACAAAATCTTTCTGTCATAGTTCACATATTCTATAGTTCCTTATCGCGTCAATTTTCAAATCTTGGTCGTTGAGATTCGTGGGTAATTCCCATTAAGATTTAAGGATAAATATTACCTCTCTTTTTCACCTTTCAAATAAATTGAAATGATTGAAGTTTTTCTATTTGGAATCGTCTTAGGTCTAATTCCTATTACTTTGGCTGGATTATTCGTAACTGCATATTTACAATACAGACGTGGTGATCAATTGGACCTTTGATTAATTACCATCTACGTTTTTTGATTGCCCTCCTATTTGCTTTAATCTACAGGAGGTCAAATTCAATTTGCTGTTCAATTATTTCAGTTTGATTTTCGACCTAACACAAATAAGAAGAGTCTAATCACGCTCTGTAGGATTTGAACCTACGACATTGGGTTTTGGAGACCCACGTTCTACCGAACTGAACTAAGAGCGCTTTATTATCACAATAAATAGCCAATCCGTCTTGGCTATATATACTAGCAGAAAAAAGAAATTAATTGCTTATCTATATCCAATTTTAATCAATATCAATTGAACCCTTCTTACTGCTCATAAGATAAGTAATAGGTAGGGATGACAGGATTTGAACCTGCGACATTTTGTACCCAAAACAAACGCGCTACCGAGCTGCGCTACATCCCTTTCAATTGGTATACAGTTTCATTGTAGAGAATCCCTGTGTTCTTTTCCACATCTTTATTTCTTTCATTGATATACCAACTTGTCAGTTCTTTTTTTTTTTTAATCTCATATTATATAACATATAAAAATAATAGACTTATATTATATACATAGTGAAAAAATATGAAACCATAAAAAAATGAATATTTGTCGGGAATTCTCAGACGGAAGGGACATATTTTTTGGTTTTAAGAAAAGGCAAAATTTTCCCGAATTGTTGTACATTTCAATCTGCATTAGGTATTCGACGTAGAAATACAAGTGTCAGTCATTAACTACATATACACATCAGGTCATATATGTATTACTATTATGTATTACAAATTAGAATAAAATCACAAAAAAAAAGAAGGAGGAGTTTAAATGCGAAATCTAAAAACATATCTTTCCGTGGCACCAGTAGTAAGTACTCTATGGTTTGGTTCTTTAGCAGGTTTATTGATAGAGATTAATCGTTTATTTCCGGATGCATTAATATTCCCCTTTTTTTCATTATAGTAAGTGAGACGCGAAGGGGTTGAAGAAAATTAGAGCTACAATGAAATATCTGTGACTAATCCCCCTTACTCTTCTTTGTTTTATAATTAAAACAAATTCTAAAAGAATAGAAGCGGATTTACCCTAGTCAAACTACGAACTTGGGGTTCCGGGACCAAAATTCAATTAATTAATAATAGTGTGAGAAAGAAAATGCAATTGTTGGGACAACAATATCATACAAGATAATTCAATGAAAAATTCAATATTGTATAGCAATTAAAAATTATAAGTATAGAGTTAGAAATCATTATATTACTTATTATTACTATATTGATAGATTGTAAGGAAATCTTTCATAATTGGATTTCAATTTAGCAACTTCTATTTTTTCTTTCCTTTCTTTCTTCTTCGCTTCGGGTCAGAAAATTGAAAAAAAGAACAGTTCAGTCAATCAAAAATCCAAAGGAGGTTCATGGCCAGGGGTAAAGATGCCCGAGTAAGGATTATTTTGGAATGTACGAGTTGTGTTCGAAACCGCGTTAATAAGGAATCAATGGGCATTTCTCGATATATTACTCAAAAAAATCGACATAATACGCCTAGTCGATTGGAATTGAGAAAATTCTGTACCTCTTGTTACAAACATACGATTCACGGGGAGATAAAGAAATAGATCTAACCGACCTCTCGCGCGTCCGCCTTGCGTTCCAAGGAAGACGAAAAACGACATATTCTATATTAATATTTTTTATTTAATAGAATATTATTTCTAAATATACAACAAAAATTATATATAACGGATCCTATATTTATTTAAATATATAATAAACAAAAAACAAAACAATCTTTTTTTTTTTAATTCGAAATCATTTCTGATACGATCAAAATCGAATTAGGATTTTCAGGACAAGGAATAAAAAAACCATGGCTAAATCCAAGCAGCTCTTTCTTAAATCTAAGCGATCTTTTCGTAGGCGTTTGCCCCCGATACAATCGGGGGATCGAATTGATTATAGAAATATGAGTTTAATTAGTCGATTTATTAGTGAACAAGGAAAGATATTATCTAGGCGAGTGAATAGATTGACCTTAAAACAACAACGATTAATTACTATTGCTATAAAACAAGCTCGTATTTTATCTTTGTTACCCTTTCTTAATAATGAAAAACAATTTGAAAGAAATGAGTCGACTCCTAGAACTACAGGTCTTATAATTAAAAATAAATAAGTTTGCTCTTCAATTGAATCAAAATAAAACTGAAATCTGACTTCAAATGCGAATTGACATTTTGTTCAAAAAATTTTCAATTTATTGCTGTGTCGTCACAATAAGAAAAAAAGAATTTGGGAAGAAATCTTTTTTTATTAAACGTCTTTGTTTATTGTAATGACTTTATCTTTATAATACTCATATTATATCTTATTTTTCCATCATATTATATCTTATTTTTCCATACTAATTTCTACTCTACCCTCCCAAATTTACTTAACAGGAAAACATTACACTGGATTCCTTGCAACCTCTTTATCTTAATCTTATTTTAAGATCTCGTTGGAAATCATATAAAGACAATTCCTATTTAATATAGAAATTTGTGCAAGTATTTTACGATTAAGAAGCAACTGCCCCTTGTACAGATTGTGTATTAATCTACTATAACTATAGTATAGTTTATTGGCTCGAATTGCTGCATTTATCCGAGTGATCCACAAACGACGAAAATCTCTCTTTTGCCTGCCTCTATCTTGATGAGCCGAAACCAAGGCTCTTATTTTCTGTTGAGTAATAGTCCGAGAAAGTCTTGAGCGGGCCCCTTGAAAACTTGATGCAAATAAACGAATTTTGGTTCTACGTCTTCGAGCTATATATCCTCGTTTAATTCTAGTCATTGAATAAATGAAACTTTGATGAATAACTAATTGATTTCTTTTCTTTCAGTTATTTCTTTTCCCTTTCGTAGTCTATTAATAACAAAACGGATTCTTCCAGTGTATAAAAAAAACTTCCAATGTCTTTTGCTACTATAACCTTCCTGACCACGATTTTTTTCGAGGCGAAAAGCCTCGAAATAGAAAATTGTATTGATACTAGATATCAAAAACATAATAAAGAAAAAAGTAGTAAATAGAAATAGGTATAGTGGTTTCCTTCGTTTTTATGGTTGCTTATTAACGGTGAGGTCCTCTCTATACACCGGAGCCCCCTCCCTCATTTGATTTAATCAATGTTATTGTTAACTTGTACAGTTTGCACTTTTTGCTCTACCCATCATTATGCAGTAATAAGTCTTTCACAAGGAGACCCACCTATACAGTAACGGTATTTTTTTTTTATTATGAAGATTAACTAAGTAACTGACCTTGTTAGTCCGTTCTTGCAGGAGTCAAGAGTTAAGGGTATAATCTTTCTGCTTTTAAAATAGCATTTCCCTGCTTAATGAATACCATTTGGTATCAATGGTGAATTCTTTCTCATCTTAAATTAGAAGTGTAAGTGATTGGATTTGTCCCAATGTCAACCATAAATTAATTTGATACTACAATACTAAGGATATGATATATTTTTTTCGATATTTTCTTTTTTCGTCTAGTGGATGGTCTTCTTACATTCTATCCTATATCACTGTTACTGATCATTTATATTGGATCAACTTTTTCTTTTTGCCTAGTACATGATCGGAACGAGTCGCACATACACCCTAGTACATGTTCCTCGTCGCTGAGGACATCCCCCAAGAGCGGGGGATTTCGTGACATTTTTGATTGGCTGTCGTGTGTTCCTAATAAGTTGTTTAATAGTTGGCATGTTGAATGATATAACAGAATGGGATGGTTTAGATCAATCCTAACCGGATAATTATGAATCCTTTTTTATTAAGGTATTCATCGAATATTGTCTTAACCCCGGTAAGAAGATAAAATAATACATTATATACTTGCGTAAAATCTCTCTTATTTTTATTCAACCGCTACAAGATCAACAAGTCCGTGAGCTTGGGCTTCTGTTGCTGACATAAAAACATCTCTTTCCATGTCTTCGGAAACAACCCATAAGGATTGGCCCGTTCTTTGTGCATAAACCTTTGTGAGGGTTTCGCGCAGCGTCAGTAGTTCTTCCGCTTCCAAGATAAACTCTCCCGTCGATGCCTGATAAAAAGAACTAGAAGGTTGATGGATCATTACCCTGATGAAATAACATAATAAATTATTATTCTATCTCGAAAGAATAATATTAATCTAATACTAAAACGATAGAAAAAAGAGAAAATTGAACAACCGTACAGGCATCTTTTACACATTGCATACGGCTCTACAATGGAATATACCCTTTTTACCTTACATGGAATATATATATATATTTATAGGGGCTATCATATTCACATAGGTAAATGATCCAATAACCATCCTTTTTTTTGAGTAGTTAAAAAAATACTACGATGGTTCCGTTGCTTTATATATTAATATACTCTGTTATTTAGCAATCCCAACATTTTTTTTTTATTCTTTCAGAAGAATATATATTGTTAAGAGTTTTTCGGTGTGAAAACAAAAAAGTTTGTGACGCTGAAATGTGTCTCCTGATATATCAGATAAAATAGGAAATACCCCTTATCTCATACTACTCTTTCGATACATAAGTTAACGATAAAAAAAAAAAAGAATTTCATATCGAATTCGAAGTGCCATGCTATTATTACTTAATATTTCATATATCGCGAAGGCATAGTCTTGGTTTCTTTTTTAGCTCACATCAAATAAAAAACTCATTGGCGCCAAGCGTGAGGGAATGCTAGACGTTTGGTAATTTCTCCTCCGACCAGAATAAAAGATCCCATTGAAGCGGCAAATCCTATGCATATTGTTTGTACGTCTGGTTGCACAAATTGCATAGTATCATAAATACCTAATCCAGGTATTACCCATCCGCCTGGAGAGTTTATAAACAAATACAGATCCCTGGTATCATCCTCTATACTGAGAAATATCATAAGACCAACAATTTGATTCGAGATCTCGCTATCCACTTCTTGTCCTAAAAAAAGAAATCTTTCTCGATAAAGTCGGTTGAGTGGGCTAAAATTGTATTCCCTCGGAACCGTACATGCATCTTTTAATGCATACGGTTCAATACACATCGCGAAAAAAAAGAATCAATGTGTAGATTCCAGTTTTTTTTTATTAAAAAAAAAAAAAAAAAAAAAATTCACTAAACTTTTCGGATTAACCTCTTATTGATGTATTCGTTCATCGGAATTCAATCCAAATTACAATGTAATTTTCTTGTTCCTGAATGGTCTTCTTGAATTCTTTTAGGTTTATGCTCTACTCCGAGTAAAGATCTGACGGGTTTTTATTTGCATATATAGTCCAAATATCCAACTACTACATCTTTTTGCTAGGACTTCTTTTTTTTCAATTCCAATTTCTTTCATGTCTTCCGCCAAATATTAAATATTCAATGCATTTATCATATTACTCAATTTATTAACAGTTTGAGATCACTTCTTTTTTATTTTTATATTAGAAATTTGAAAGAGAATATAATCAAATATGATATTAACTAGAAATCATAGATATATTACCAATTGGTTTTTTCTAAACGGAGCCTGGATACTTCATTTTATTGTTCGACCCAAAGCAACCATAAATTAGTCTAATTGCTAATATTAATCTGTATATCCCCTAAAAATAGATTTCTTTTTTTTTTTTTCTAATTTTATTCGTTGCATTTCACGCTCCAAATTTTTGATGATTCAATCAATCTTTCTTGGGCGAAAGAGAGGATATCTCAATCAGGTAAGAGAACGGGGAAATACCATATAACCAAATAAATCTGACAAGTCGCACTATACGTCAACCCACGATCCATCTTCTTCTCCAGGATTTCGAAAAGGTACTTTTGGAACACCAATTGGCATTAAACGAAAGAAAAACGAAGTACTATATTTCACTTTGATGTGAAAGCGTAAAAATGGGTTTATTGTCTTAATAATATTTTATCTTGGATCACCAGAGATAAAATATTATTAAGAAGTTCAGAAAAAGAATGAATAAAAGAAATTGGTTACAAATAGGTCTTTTCTTTGCGATGATGAACAAATCTAGATGCAGTTATTCCTATAAAATACTAGCAACGCCCTACCATTGCGTATTGGTACTTATCCGGTGTAGAATAAATCTGCTTCTTTTTCTTCCTACGAACAAAATTGTTCTATTTTTATTAAAAAATATTATTACTAAAAAATAGAAAAATATAGAACAAATTTGAATCCTTTCCCCGAGATAATCCACTAAAAATGGTCCATAGTATAGTTTTTTTACAGTGCAATAAAGTTACATAGCGTCTATTTTTAATTGAAAAACAAAGGGGGGTATTTCTATGGGTTTGCCTTGGTATCGTGTTCATACGGTTGTATTGAATGATCCCGGCCGTTTAATTTCTGTCCATATAATGCATACTGCTCTGGTTGCTGGTTGGGCCGGTTCGATGGCTCTATACGAATTAGCGGTTTTTGATCCTTCCGACCCTGTTCTTGATCCAATGTGGAGACAGGGTATGTTCGTTATACCCTTCATGACTCGTTTAGGAATAACCAATTCCTGGGGTGGTTGGAGTATCACAGGGGGGACTCTAACAAATCCGGGTATTTGGAGTTACGAAGGTGTGGCTGGTGCACATATTGTGTTTTCTGGCTTGTGCTTTTTAGCAGCTATTTGGCATTGGGTGTATTGGGATCTAGAAATATTTTGTGATGAACGCACGGGGAAACCCTCTTTGGATTTGCCCAAGATCTTTGGAATTCATTTATTTCTCTCAGGGGTGGCTTGTTTTGGTTTTGGCGCATTTCATGTAACAGGATTGTATGGGCCCGGAATCTGGGTATCCGATCCTTATGGACTGACGGGAAGGGTACAAGCTGTAAATCCAGCATGGGGTGTGGAAGGTTTTGATCCTTTTGTTCCGGGAGGAATAGCCTCTCATCATATTGCAGCAGGAACTTTGGGCATATTAGCAGGTCTATTCCATCTTAGTGTCCGTCCGCCCCAACGTCTCTACAAAGGATTACGTATGGGAAATATTGAAACCGTCCTTTCCAGTAGTATCGCTGCTGTCTTTTTTGCAGCTTTTGTAGTTGCTGGAACTATGTGGTATGGCTCAGCAACTACTCCGATTGAATTATTTGGTCCAACTCGTTATCAATGGGATCAAGGATACTTCCAACAAGAAATATATCGAAGAGTTAGTGCAGGGCTAGCTGAAAAGCAAAGTTTATCTGAAGCTTGGTCTAAAATTCCTGAAAAATTGGCTTTTTATGATTACATCGGCAATAATCCGGCGAAAGGGGGATTATTCAGAGCGGGTTCAATGGATAACGGGGATGGAATAGCGGTTGGTTGGTTAGGACACCCTATCTTTAGGGATAAAGAAGGGCATGAACTTTTTGTACGGCGTATGCCTACTTTTTTTGAAACATTTCCGGTTGTTTTGGTAGACGGAGACGGAATTGTTAGAGCCGATGTTCCTTTTAGAAGGGCGGAATCGAAATATAGTGTCGAACAAGTAGGTGTAACTGTTGAGTTCTATGGCGGTGAACTCAATGGAGTCAGTTATAGTGATCCTGCTACTGTGAAAAAATATGCTAGACGTGCTCAATTGGGTGAAATTTTTGAATTAGATCGTGCTACTTTGAAATCCGATGGTGTTTTTCGTAGCAGTCCGAGGGGTTGGTTTACTTTTGGACATGCCTCATTTGCTTTGCTCTTCTTCTTCGGACACATTTGGCATGGCGCTAGAACCTTGTTCAGGGATGTTTTTGCTGGTATTGACCCAGATTTGGATGCTCAAGTGGAATTTGGAGCATTCCAAAAACTTGGAGATCCAACTACAAGAAGACAAGTAGTCTGATACAATACATATATATTTTTATATTTAGTTTTGTGATTTGATATAAGATACAGAAAAAATCTTGATTTGAATCGCTGTTTTTTCTTTAACTCTTGCCTTGCTCTTTCTTTATCCGGGAGATGGTCTCAAATAAACAGGTATGGAAGCTATAATTGTAAATCACGATCGAATCTATGGAAGCTTTGGTTTATACATTCCTCTTAGTTTCAACTCTAGGAATAATTTTTTTCGCTATCTTTTTTCGAGAACCACCTAAAGTTCCAACTAAAAAGACGAAATGATTTTTCTGTATCTCAATTGAAAGTAATGAGCCTCCAAAATTTGGAGGCTCATTACTTCAACTAGTCTCCGTGTTCCTCGAATGGATCTCTTAGTTGTTGGGAGGGTTGCCCAAAAGCAGTATATAAGGCGTACCCAGTAAAACTTACAAGTAAACCAGATAGAAAGATGGCAACTAGTGTTGCTGTTTCCATTATTATATAGTTTCAAGACCACAATGGATTTATGCTAAGATCATTTATTTACAACGGAATGGTATACAAAGTCAACAGATCTCAATGAATATAAAATAGGATTTATGGCTACACAAACCGTTGAGGGTACTTCTAGATCTGGTTCAAGACGAACTATTGTAGGGGATTTATTGAAACCGTTAAATTCAGAATATGGTAAAGTAGCTCCTGGGTGGGGAACTACGCCTTTGATGGGTATTGCAATGGCTCTATTTGCGATATTCCTATCTATTATTTTGGAGATTTATAATTCTTCTATTTTACTGGATGGAATTTCAATGAATTAGATTCTATTAACTTAACTAGCCTTTCAAGAAAAAGTGAAGCATGTAGACCTCTAATTTTTAGCCCATTCTATATTTGGCAGTTCGACCGTGAAATTTCTTTGTTTCTGTATTTCCGGAATATGAGTGTGTGACTTGTTAGAATGGATCCTATAGATAGTACAGAGAATAGGTCTGTCATCTTGCTAGAGATGGTTTTATTTCGTCGGATATTCTCATTCTCTGCTCGTCTCTGAAGCACGGAATATATAAAATATATTACAAAATATTTAGAACTATGATTCATACTTAATATTCAGACCTCGTGGCCGGATTTACGCATTTTTTTTTTTCAAAGAGTTAGATTTAGAATTTATGTTAGAAATTGACAGATTTTTATTCTTTCAAACGCCCGTTTATGCTTATTTTGATGCAAGTCCAAAGGTCTCTTTGGATTTTTAGTCATTATGTATATTCATTGAATAA